TTCCTTTTAGTCTCGACTCTAGGGATAATTTTTTTCGCTATTTTTTTTCGAGAACCACCTAAAGTTCCAACTAAAAAATGAATTTTCATTCTCTCAATTGAAGTAATGAGCCTCCCAACATTGGGAGGCTCATTACTTCAATTCAACTAGTCCCCGTGTTCCTCGAATGGATCTCTTAGTTGTTGAGAAGGTTGCCCAAAAGCGGTATATAAGGCGTACCCGGTAAAACTTACAAGTAAACCAGATAAAAAGATGGCGACTAGGGTTGCTGTTTCCATTATGATTATATAATTTCAAGACTCAAACGGATCTATTATAAGATCGTTTATTTACAACGGAATGGTATACAAAGTCAACAGATCTCAATGAATACAATAAGATTTATGGCTACACAAACTGTTGAGAACAGTTCTAGATCGGGTCCAAGACGAACTACTGTAGGGAGTTTATTAAAACCATTGAATTCGGAATATGGTAAAGTAGCTCCGGGGTGGGGAACGACTCCTTTGATGGGTGTCGCAATGGCCCTATTTGCGGTATTTCTATCTATTATTTTGGAGATTTATAATTCTTCCGTTTTATTGGATGGAATTTCAATGAATTAAATCTATAAGAATCACAAAATCCTATTGAATAAAAAATCAATCCGTTAGAACTCGAATTTCTGGCCTATTCTGTTTTGGTAGTTCGACCGTGGAATTTCTTTCTGTATTTCCGGAATATGAGTGTGTGACTTGTTATAATTGATTCTATTGATAGTACAGAGAATAGGTCTGTCGCCTTGATAGGGGTGGTTCTACTTCGTCGGATATTTATTCGAGTATCTGGAACACGAACTATAGGAACTAGATTTAGAAATATTTGAACTATGATTCATACTTAATATTTGACCTCGTGCCCGGACTGCAAAAAAAAATTCAATTTGAAAAAAAAAAAAAGAAAAATCTTTCTTTTTTTAGTCATTTTATTTAATTTATGGAATACATGATGAACCAACGGTTCTTACTCAGGGAATTCTTGGGTTAGCTTATGATTTTTTGATGAATCATCACGGTTCTAGTATGAATCTGAGGTTTGAATCGATTCATAGGGTCTTAACAAGAGAATTCCTATCAAGTCAATAATAAAGAAAGCAAAAAAGCCACATTACATTAGAGACAAAAAAAGAAGGGAAAGAGAGGATTCAAGAGGCCCGTCGAGCCAACTTGATATTTTGGTATTATCACCACAAAGAAGAAGTTTCGGATTTTTTTCTTCTTTCGTACATTTAAAGAAGATTGAATTGGAGATTAAGAAGTTTCAAACTTTCTATTACATATCCGACTATTCTTTTTTTTTATTGGGGTGTTTTTGCTTGAGCTGTACGAGATGAAAGTCTCATATACAGTTCTGAGGGGGGGATTTTCACCTATCTCAATAAAGTCTATGATTGGTTCGAAGAGCGCCTCGAGATTCAAGCGATTGCGGATGATATAACTAGTAAATATGTTCCTCCCCATGTCAATATATTTTATTGTTTAGGGGGAATTACGCTTACCTGTTTTTTAGTACAAGTAGCTACAGGGTTTGCTATGACTTTTTACTACCGCCCGACCGTTACTGAAGCCTTTGCCTCTGTTCAATACATAATGACGGAAGCTAACTTTGGTTGGTTAATCCGATCAGTTCATCGATGGTCGGCAAGTATGATGGTCCTAATGATGATTCTACATGTTTTTCGTGTGTATCTCACCGGCGGATTTAAAAAACCTCGCGAATTGACTTGGGTTACGGGTGTGGTTCTGGCAGTATTGACCGCATCTTTTGGCGTAACCGGTTATTCCTTACCTCGGGACCAAATTGGTTATTGGGCGGTGAAAATTGTAACAGGTGTGCCTGAGGCTATTCCTGTAATAGGATCGCCTTTGGTAGAATTATTGCGCGGAAGTGCTAGTGTGGGCCAATCCACCTTGACTCGTTTTTATAGTTTACACACTTTTGTATTGCCACTTCTTACTGCTGTATTTATGTTAATGCACTTTCCAATGATACGTAAACAGGGTATTTCTGGTCCTTTATAGAGAAGATATATAATAGATATTTGTAATCAATCCTTTACCATTAAGAAAAGAGGAGGAATAATAGTATTTTATTGCTACAAGTATGGATTATTGAAAATAATAAGACATGGATTTGGATATTTCCCTTCAACTAATCGTGTCAAATAACTAATATTGTGTAGTTGAAGGGAATGCTCCGAAGAGAAAATGGATTATGGGAGTGTGTGACTTGAACTATTGATTTGTCTGTGTAGATATATGTCTGCCACATTTGAATTCACAACCAAATGTGTCTTTGTTCCAACCATTGTACAACCTCTATACAGAAGATAGGCCGGTTTACTTGAAGAGAATCTTTTCTATGATCAGATCTAAAGCATGTTGTGCATGAGTAGGCTCCGCAAGATCTAGTATAATTAAGTAAAATAGATAAAGATTCTGTTTTATTTTATCTATTTCAC